TTTGGTGTTCTAAAAAAAGAATCAAGTTTTATGTGCGATGATACAATTATTTTATTGCATATTCAACTCAATCAATAAAATAATGAAATGATGCATTTATTATTATAAAAAAGAGCGGGTAGCGGGAATCGAACCCGCATCGTTAGCTTGGAAGGCTAGGGGTTATAGTCGACGCTAGGTTTAACGTCTCTAATTCAAAACCGAACATGAAACGTTGAGTTCATTCGGCTTCTTTATGGAAAAGGAAAAAATTCCCTTATAAAAATTTAAGGCAGGACCAAAAAAATGTTTTTCACCCATAAGATCTATGTCAGCTTTTTGTATGAATGCAGTCAATTTAATTCAAAACAACTTGCTTTTTAGATGATCCTTCTAGAAGAGGAGATTCAACCAATTTTTCTAGTTACTTCGTTCTCTATTTCTAGTTGAAAAAATCCTAAGGAAAAGTTTCTTGTTTCCACCGAGCTAAAAGAAATTGAGGCCTCTAGTAAACTAAAGTGATCATTTAATAGCCATTTTGACGCGCTTTCTTTATATAAAAAAAAACAAAAAATATGAAGATTTAGTTACGATTAGAAACCCATTTTTTTATCTTTATCCATGGATTTTTTACTTATACTCATTCAATTGGAAATTTGGTCCAATTACAAAAAAATTCATGTTTCGTAATTTCATAATCCAAACCATTTTTAATTGACCTTTGGATATAACTCACGAGAATGTATAATTGTCTTCCAATTTTTAATTGAAGGTAAGGGATTTATTCCTTTTTAGAAATAAAATGTATTATTATCGGAATAGTAATCAAACCGGGAGACCCCTTAACTATTAAGGGTGTAATAGAACGAATCACACTTTTACCACTAAACTATACCCGCTACAATTTGATTATTGTATTGAAATATAACTTTTGTCGAACACCGAAACTTGACATAATGTAATCAAGATGGGATCATAAAAGAATCTTGAGATATAGAATATTGGCTTTTTCGTAGGAAGATTTAGTGAGATTATGAAAAGATAGTTAAATAATTCATTCAATTTTAAACTAAAAAAAATAAGTGCGCATTTTTCTTTTTCCCGAAGGAGTTGTAAGATACGGTTCAAGAAAATTGATAACGCTATAACTATAATCATCAGATAAATCGGATATAAAGATAATAATTATTTTTATTTTATTAATTAAAAATTAAAAAAAGGGCCTGGCGAAGTACCGATCAGGCCAGGCCGCGGGAATCACAAAATTCCTTTTTTCTGTCGAAAAGGTATTTCTTTTTATATTTAATAGTGTATTTTTCGATTAATATTCATTCTATCATTATTTTTGATTCTTTGTTTTTATATAAAAAATATAATATATCTATATTAAAAAGGATTCTTTCTTTTTTTTGTCTTTATCCAACGGATTGGAATTTCATATAAAACTTGTACTTGTTGTTGAACTGTTGTATTAATAACTTGTCTTTTTTGTCTACATAATATATTATTGTTAATTGTTATATGTTAATATTATTATTATACTATTTAGAAAATATTTTTTTATTCTTAAAATTCGAGTTTATTTATTATAGATTAAATATATATAATTTAATTAATTAAAATTTGTATTTGAATATTTAGTAGTTTATTTTCAAGAGGGAGAGATGGCTGAGTGGACGAAAGCGTCGGATTGCTAATCCGTTGTACGAGTTATTCGTACCGAGGGTTCGAATCCCTCTCTTTCCGTGTTCCATTTACATTTTACATTGATGATTTAATCTTAATATAAAATTCGTTTTATTTTTTTATTTCCATTTTCTTTATTAATTAGAATTCGAACTTTTTTTAATATATTAAATTTTTATTTTTATGCAATATTAGATTAGAAAAAAAAGATAAAAAATCACGCAAAAACCCTTTATTTTAGTCTTCGCGCCCAGGATTACGCCCTGGATCATTAGATAGGAATCCAAAAATAAAGAGAGAAATAAAAAATATCACTACTGTATAAACAAAGAGTTTGAGAGTAAACATTATAAATCTCCAAGATCTTTTTTTTTTAGAGAATAGATTCTCTATTTTTATACCGCATATCCTATAATTTGATATTTGGTTTGACGCCGAAAGTCGTTTTTGAAAATTTAAAAATCGACTTTTTTGTAATTTTAATAGAAAAATTTTTAAGTTATTATTATCTTATCTATTATTTTCTTACTTATCAATAATTTTTTTATGTCTACCTGTTGATATTGTGGAGTATCACAATAAGGTTTGTTCATTTCTAGAAAAAAAAGAATGGAAAACTAGATAATGCGTGTTGTGTCTATTTAATAATTTTAATTTAAGACTTTTTATTTTAGAAATTCTTTAATATTAGAAAATTAGAAAGTATTAGATTGGATTAGAATTATAACCTTCTTTCTCGAAAAAAGCATTCATTTTTATAGGATAAGATGAAAGATCTCATCGAAAACTTACAGCAGCTTGCCAAACAAAGGCTAAGAGAAAAAAAAGTAGAGGTATGACTGGCATAAAATCAACAATTGGGCTTAAAAAAGCATAGGCCTCTGGTAATTTGGCAAAGAAACAACTACTCGAATAAAGAGCAGAATTAAGACAGATCAAATTAAAGATATTAAGCATAACAGACATTTTGTTTTAAAAAAAATTTGTATTTTGATTGAGTTATTGATAGAAAGAAAAAAAAAGAACAAAATTTTCGTTTTTTTGAACTTACTCACTCAATCAAAAAACCTTCCATTCTCAATGGAGAATAGAAGCAATTCTACTTTCATATAATATCTTAATGGAATTTTCATTAATGATCAATAAAAAATTTTTTTCTATGTCTACATGTGTCGGAGTTAAAATACTAAACAACAAAATAGAATTGATTCTTTATATATAGAATATAGATAGTTGGGCTTGAATTGACGAAAAATCAACACTAATATTAGTGTTTATTAATGGCAAATAGAAACCCAAGTGGGGCGTGGCCAAGTGGTAAGGCATCGGGTTTTGGTCCCGCTATTCGGAGGTTCGAATCCTTCCGTCCCAGAGTATTATTAATTATTTTTAACAATAAAAATAAAGATTTCTTTTGTGTTTATAAAGTGTATATAGTGGCTAGAGTTTGACTCTTTTAGCGAATAAAAATAATTTTTTCACATATTTTTGAAAATTGACAACGATACGTGCTCAAATGATAGGCAAATGCAGGCGAACCCGTAGGGTATTTAGGAAAGATTACTTTAATATAGATTACATGAATTTGAATAAAAAAAGGTTGTGCCTTTAACCTATCATATATCCATCCCTTATAATAATATGATATATGAATATAAATAGTCATTTCTAATTATTATTATAGAAAATAGAAAGAAATGCATTCTTTTTTTTTTCATACCCCAAAAAATAAATTTTATTTTTACTATAAAGTATAAGATATATTACATATCTAATCTATGTAACAACTGTTTTAACTGAACCAATGACTATTCATGATTCGATAATTGAATCAACTGCGGACCGGTTCCAAATTCGACGAGGAATGTTATGGTAAAACTTCGTTTGAAACGATGTGGTAGAAAGCAACGTGCGACTTGAAGGACATGATCCGTTGTGGATTCTTATATCCATCATTCTCTAATAAGGATGCTCTTTACTCGACATCATTTGCCCTGTTCCACGCGAACCCGATTTGTTAGGGTGTAATAGTATATGAATGATGGAGCTCGAGGAGAAAGCATTGAGCTATTTATCAAAGGGGCGGGGTCTAGGGTTAGTGTCAATCAAAAGAATAAGTTGACTTCGTAAGTTATCTTTGACAGAGAATTCGAAAGGAACAAAAAAAGCAACTTTAAAATCCCCAAGGAAATTTTAATAAAAGCTTTTCGATTAAATATATTTTTATATATTGTGCGTAAATCGACCGTCCATATAATTATATTCTTTGAGAGAAATAACAAAAAAGGTGTGTTGCGACCATTTTTTAAAGGATTAAAAATCAACGAAGTAATGTCTAAACCCAATGATTCAAAAAACAAGATGATTAAAGGCTTCCGGAACAAGGAAATATTCTTTTTTTTGTCGCAACAATTTTAATTGATTCTAAATGAAATAAAACAAAGAGTATTTGAGACTGCTCAATAAATGCCAAAAGATTTTTTTTATCTTTTGGGCTATTTGAAAGTTATTCTACTTGAGTTATGAGTATACAAATGATTTTTTGAGGAAAGGGCTAAATTCTTAGTGTAATGCGTTTTAATTTGATGATTTTCTGTACTTATTTGATTGGTCATTCTAATTTATATAAAAAAATAAAAATGAATCAATTTTCTCGAGCCGTACGAAGAGAAAACTTCCTATACGTTTCAAAGGGGGGTTTAATCTATCCCAATGAGCCGTCTATCGAATCGTTGCAATTGATGTTCGGTCACGAAGAGAAGGAAGAGATTTGCAGAAAGTGGGTTTTTATGACCCGATAAAAAAAAAAACTTATTTAAATGTTCCTGCTATTCTCGATTTTATTCAAAAAGGCGCTCAACCTACAGAAACTGTTTATGATATTTTAAAGAAGGCGGCGGTTTTAAAAGAATTTCAATTTAATCAAACGAAATTTAATTAATGAATTATTTAAACAAAAGATAATGAGGTTGTAATTGAGTAAAATTTGTATTATTCCTGTCTTTTTTTTTTAGTGCCAATCCAACATAAGCTTTCCTCTATAATTTTTTTCGCTTTGGTTTTTATATTTAGATTTCACAATATTGCTTCTATAATTATCGTATTTATATATTTTTCATAATTATATTTTCTTTTATTTGAATTTGAGTAGATTTTTCAATAAAAAAAGGAAGTTTTTTCTCTCTTGTAGTTGTATTTTTTTTTATTGACAAGAATGTATTGAACAAATATAATTCAATTGTGAAATAAAAAAATTAAATGGTTTTTTATGTCTTCTATACTACCCAAGATTTTTATTCAAGAATTCGTTGAATTTGTTCGGATACAAAAACAAA